TTCGATGTTATCCAATGTGGAGTTAGAATACAGGTGTAGGCTAAGTAAATCAATGGATAATCTTGGTCCTCTTGAAAATACCAGTGTAAGTGAAGACCCGATTCTAAATGATACAGAAAAAAACACCTATAATTGGAGTCATAGTGACAGTAGTAATGTTGATCATTTAGTCGGCGTTAGGGACATTCGGAATTTAAACGTGGATGACACTTTTTTAGTTTTAGGTAGGGATAATAAAAAAGACGGTTATTCCATATATTTTGATATTGAAAATCAAGTTTTTGGGATTGACAATAATCATTCTTTTTTGAGTGAATTAGAAAAAGAATTTTCTAGTTATTGGAATTCTAGTTATTTAAATAAGGGGTCTAGGAGTGACGATTCCCACTATGATTATTCTATGTATGATAATAAATATAGTTGGAATAATTACATCAATAGTTGCATTGACAGTTATCTTCGTTCTCAAATCGGGATTGCTAGTTCTATTTTAAGTGGTAGTGAAAATTGCAGCGAAAGTTACATTTCTACTTACATTTTGGGTGAAAGTAGAAATAGTAGTGAAACCGGGAATTCCAGGCTAAGAACTAGCACGAACGGCAGCGATTTCGCTCTAAGAGAAAATTCTAATGATCTCGGCGTAACTCAAAAATACAAGCATTTGTGGGTTCAATGTGAAATTTGTTATGGATTAAATTATAAGAAATTTTTTAAATCCAAAATGAATATTTGTGAACAATGTGGATATCATTTGAAAATGAGTAGTTCAGATAGAATTGAACTTTCGATTGATCCAGGCACTTGGGATCCTATGGATGAGGAGATGTTCTCTCTGGATCCCATTGACTTTCATTCAGAGGAGGAACCTTATAAAGATCGTATTGATTCTTATCAAAAAAAGACAGGATTAACCGAGGCCATTCAAACCGGCATAGGTCAACTAAACGGCATTCCCGTAGCAATTGGGGTTATGGATTTTCAGTTTATGGGGGGTAGTATGGGATCGGTAGTAGGCGAGAAAATTACTCGTTTAATCGAGTATGCTACCAATCAATTTTTACCTCTTATTCTAGTGTGTGCTTCCGGAGGAGCACGCATGCAAGAAGGAAGTTTGAGCTTGATGCAAATGGCTAAAATTTCTTCCGCTTTATATGATTATCAATCGAATAAAAAGTTAGTTTATGTATCAATCCTTACATCTCCTACGACTGGTGGGGTGACAGCTAGTTTTGGTATGTTGGGGGATATCATTATTGCTGAACCCAACGCCTACATTGCATTTGCAGGTAAAAGAGTAATTGAACAAACATTGAATAAGACAGTACCTGAAGGTTCACAAGCGGCTGAATTTTTATTCCATAAGGGCTTATTCGATCCAATCGTACCACGTAATCTGTTAAAGGGCGTTCTGAGTGAGTTATTTCAGCTCCACGCTTTCTTTCCTTTGAATCATAACTTAAGTAGAACCTTAACTTAAGTTAATAGTTAATTAAATTGAATTCCTTAAATTAATTTCTTTCTGGCGAATAACTATTTAGAATAAGTATTTATTAAGTATTTATTTATCGGAATCAAAGGAAAAATCCGAAGAATGGATTTTTTTTGGTGACATAAGAGGAAATTATGGAAAGAATCATGAATCATACAGATAATTTTTTTTTTACCGATATCCCTGATTCCTAATTAGGAAACCTCTATGAACAAGATAAAAGAGCTAATTCTTTTTCCGCGAAATTCTATTGGGCAGGGTAGTAAATTAAATAATAAATAAAACGAATTTCATGTTCTTTTCTTCCTTTCGTATTATATTATAACTATAAACTATAACGAATTTTGGAATAATTTATAAGGGGAAGAAACTCTTTATTAAATTCAAATTACAAATTATAAGACAAGAAAAAGATAATAGAAGAATAACAAACAAGTGGATTATCATACATGTATTTCATGTAGAAAAATGAATAAGTCCATTTAGTTAGTTCTATATTCCTTGCACTTTCTTATATATACTCACTTAGATATACTTAGTATAATTATATAGGAATTCTAATAATTTTAAGAGATCCTTCTATTTAAGATATCTTTCTAACAATATAATATAGCGATAATAGGTAAAAAGATTAATATAACAATAAATAAATAACAGGTACAAATATTAAATCGAGGTGCCCATTCTATGACAATTCTCAACAACTTACCCTCTATTTTTGTGCCTTTAGTGGGCTTAGTATTTCCGGCAATTGCAATGGCTTCTTTATCTCTTCATGTTCAAAAAAACAAGATTTTTTAGATCTGATGGGGGCAAATTTCATCTATTTTTTTTTTCAAGACTTAGACTTGGATCATAACACAGATATCTATTCAGTATAATATGGTATAACTTGTGGCTTCTTTCAAACAGAAAAGAAAGGGCAGGCGTAAACGTAAATATGATATATGAGTAAACGAGCTATTCGTTGAAAATAAGTCGCGATTGGGGCGGATGCCTGAAATAAATGCAAAGCCCATGTAGCTATATATGTGTAGTATGTGTAGATAGGGGATCATATGAGGGGGCTCCTATTATTTTACTTTTAGATCTAACGAATTGCTTCGAAAGATTCACATCAGAATAGTGCAAGTTGATGAAAGTTCCTTCGGAAACAAAAAAACGTAAAGTAAAATTCATTTTGGCCGGTCTCCCACTTCCAATAAAATGCAACTAGATCTAGTATGAGTTGGCGATCAGAACATATATGGATAGAACTTATAGCGGGGTCTCGAAAAATAAGTAATTTCTGCTGGGCCATTATACTTTTTTTAGGTTCATTGGGGTTTTTATTGATTGGAATTTCCAGTTATCTTGACAGAAATTTGATATCTTTATTCCCGTCTCAGCAAATCATTTTTTTTCCACAAGGGCTCGTGATGTCTTTCTATGGGCTCGCCGGTCTGTTTATTAGCTCTTATTTGTGGTGCACAATTTCGTGGAATGTAGGTAGTGGTTATGATCGATTCGATAGAAAAGAAGGAATAGTGTGTATTTTTCGTTGGGGATTTCCAGGAAAAAATCGTCGCATCTTACTACGACTCTTTATGAAAGATATTCAGTCTATCAGAATAGAAGTTAAAGAGGGTTTTTATGCTCGGCGTGTCCTTTATATGGAAATCAGAGGCCAGGGGGCCATTCCTTTGACTCGTACTGATGAGAATTTGACTCCACGAGAAATTGAGCAAAAAGCAGCGGAATTGGCCTATTTTTTGCGTGTACCAATTGAAGTATTTTGAAATAAACCGAAGCACTTTTCTTAGCAGGAGGTAAAAAACCAAAAAATCCTCTTTTTTTTTTTTCTATAACATAACTTAAATTTATTCATAATACTGATGAACCAAAGAAGACGTATATTATATATACGGAATATATACGGAAAACGGAAAAATTAGAAAACGGAACTTTTTTTTATGCGTATGTAAATTCACAAAATTCAAGGACTAACCACTGACTCACAAATAAAAAAGAGGGAATAGATTCGCGGGTTCGAAGCTTTCTATTCTAAATTCTAATATCTAATATTAAAATAGAACTTATGCTTGATAGAAATATTAGATCGTATAGAGTTGACGAATGAAGCGGATTCATTAAAAATTCACAGACGAAAAAATGGAAAAAAAAGCATTCATTCCCCTTCTATATCTTACGTCTATAGTATTTTTGCCCTGGTGGGTCTCTTTTTCATTTAATAAAAGTCTGGGATCTTGGATTATTAATTGGTGGAATACTAGTAAATCCGAAACTTTTTTAAATGATATTCAAGAAAAGAGTATTCTAGAAAAATTAATAGAATTTGAGGAACTCTTCCTGTTGGACGAAATGATAAAGGAATACCCCGAAACACATCTACAAAAGTTTCGTATCGGAATCCACAAAGAAACGATCCAATTGATCAAGATGCACAACGCAGATCGTATAGATACGATTTTGCACTTCTCGACAAATATAATCTGTTTCGTTATTCTAAGTGGTTATTCTTTTTTAGTTAATGAAGAACTTTTTATTCTTAATTCTTGGGTTCAAGAATTCATATATAACTTAAGTGATACGATAAAAGCCCTTTCTATTCTTTTATTAACCGACTTATGTATAGGATTCCATTCACCCCACGGTTGGGAACTAATGATTAGCTCTTTCTACAAGGATTTTGGATTTGCTCATAATGATCAAATTATATCTGGACTTGTTTCCACCTTTCCAGTAATTTTCGATACAATTTTTAAATATTGGATCTTCCGTTATTTAAATCGTGTATCTCCGTCACTTGTAGTGATTTATCATTCAATGAATGACTGAAAAATGATCCACCGATCCAATTAGAATTTTGTTATTTTGTCCATAAGTAAAATAAAATATTCAAAATCTTACTTTTTTTTTATACACTTATTTTTTCTATACATCCAAGAGATTCGGATTCCTCCTATATTTTAGTCAAAATTTTTCAGTAACTAGCAGCATCGTGGATAGGGAACTATCCTAGCGACCTACCCAATTTTATTGTAGAAATTTTCTGGATCAACGACTGGACCATGCAAACTAGAAAGACCCTCTCTTGGATAAAGGAAGAGATTACTCGCTCCATTTCCGTATCGCTCATGATATATATAATAACTGGGGCATACATTTCAAATGCATATCCCATTTTTGCACAGCAGGGTTATGAAAATCCGCGCGAAGCAACTGGTCGTATTGTATGCGCTAATTGTCATTTAGCTAATAAGCCCGTGGGTATTGAGGTTCCACAAGCGGTACTTCCTGATACTGTATTTGAAGCAGTTGTTCGAATTCCTTATGATATGCAACTAAAACAAGTTCTTGCTAATGGTAAAAAGGGAGCTTTGAATGTGGGGGCTGTTCTTATTTTACCTGAGGGGTTTGAATTAGCTCCTCCTGATCGTATTTCGCCAGAGATGAAAGAAAAGATAGGTAATCTCTCTTTTCAGAGTTATCGCCCCGCTAAAAAAAATAT